TACAGGAATCGCTTCAGGTACACCTGTCACAATTTTGACTGCCCAATAACCAATTTGATCCCAAGGTAAAGAATAACCAGTTACACCAAAGGATGCAGTTAATACAGCCAAAACCACACCAGTGACCCAAGTTAATTCGCGGGGTTTTTTAAATCCACCTGTGAGATACACACGAAATACGTGCAGAATCATCATTAGAACCATCATACTTGCTGACCATCGATGAACTGATCGGATTAACCAACCAAAGTTGGCCTCAGTCATTATGTATTGAACCGAGGAAAAAGCCTCTGTAACGGTTGGACGGTAGTAAAAAGTCATAGCAAAACCGGTAGCGACTTGTACTAGAAAACAAGTAAGTGTAATTCCCCCTAAACAATAAAATATGTTGACATGAGGAGGAACATATTTACTAGTTATATCATCCGCAATTGCCTGAATCTCAAGACGTTCCTCAAACCAATCATATACTTTATTGAGATAGGTAACTACCCCGACTCCCCCTCCGAGAACCGTATATGAAAATTTCATCTCGTACGGCTCAAGCAGAAACACACAAATTTTCAACGGATATAGAAAAAGGAGTTCAAAACTTCATCAGCCGCAGGATTGGGTCGATTTGCCTTGAAGATATGAAATAAGAAAAATCCAGAATTTATTCTTTGTGATGATAATGCCAAAAAATCTCAAGTTGGCTCATCTGTCTTTCTTTATGTTGATCATTAGAGGCCTCTTGAATTTTCTCTTCCCTATTTTTCCTATTGCGTAACGCGGATTTACTCTTGTTTTATTTTACTATTAAATTAAATAAATAAAGAATAAATTCTAGTAATTTTCTGATAGAAATTATTTTGTTGTGATCCTATGAATCAGTTCAATTGAAACCTCTAGATTCATACTAGAGCCACGGTGATTTAGTCTCAAGCTAAACAAAAGGCAAGGGTTCTTCGAATAAGAACCGCTTGATGATCACTTATTAAATGGGTGTAATGACGCAACAAAATCGAGAAAAAAAAAGTTGTCTTTCGGTCAAACTAAATCGGAAGGAAGAAAATTTGTGTTTTTATTAAGAAATACTTGAATTTTTTTTTCAGTCTGGTTGCGAGGTCTGAATAGTGAGTATGAATCATAGTTCCATTTTTTTTGTGATCCATTCTATCTATTTCGTGTTCCAGATACTAGAATAAATAATATCCGACGAATTAGAATCATCTTGATAGAGATAATAGGCCCTTTCTATGTATTATCAATAGGATCAATTATAACAAGTCACACACTCATATTCCAGAAATACCGAAACAAAAAAATTCCACGGTCGAACTACCAGAATGTCTAGAAATGTAAAGCTTAAGTAAAGTAGAACGGCTTTTTTGGATGGAAAAACTATGACTTTGTAGTTTTATAGTTATTATAAACCTAACTCGTTAAAATTCCGTCCAATAAAACAGAAGAATTATAAATTTCTAAAATGATAGATAGGAATATCGCGAATAAAGCCATTGCGACCCCCATAAAAGGAGTAGTCCCCCAACCCGGAGCTACTTTACCATATTCCGAATTCAAGGGTTTCAATAAAATACCTACAGTAGTTCGTCTTGGCCCAGATCTAGAACTATCCTCAATGGTTTGTGTAGCCATAAATTCTATTTAATCATTGGTGTTGACTTTGTATACTATTCCGTTGTAGTTGTAAATAAACGATCTTTTCGTAGATCCATTGTAATCTTGAAATTCTATAAAAATGGAAACAGCAACTTTAGTCGCCATCTCCATATCTGGTTTACTTGTAAGCTTTACTGGGTATGCCTTATATACCGCGTTTGGGCAACCCTCTCAACAATTAAGAGATCCATTCGAAGAACACGGGGACTAATTGAAGTAAGGAGTCTTCCATATTGGGAGACTCCTTACTTCAATGAAATTATTTCATTTTTTTAGTTGGAACCTTAGGTGGTTCTCGGAAAAAGATAGCGAAAAAAATGATCCCTAAAGTCGAAACTAAAAGGAATGTATAAACCAATGCTTCCATAGATTCGATCGTGGTTTATTTACAATTATAACTTCCACACCTATTCATTTGTCATTTGGGATCATTTCCCATATAAAGAAAGAAAAAGAGTCAAAATGTCAAATCAAAAAAAGAGAGGTGAAAGATACCATAGCAATGTCGTATCAGACTACTTGTCTCCTTGTAGTAGGATCTCCAACTTTTTGGAATGTTCCAAATTCCACTTGAGCATCCAAGTCTGGATCAATACCAGCAAAAACATCTCGGAACAAGGTTCTAGCGCCATGCCAAATGTGTCCGAAAAAGAAGATCAAAGCAAAGGTAGCATGCCCAAAAGTGAACCAACCCCTTGGACTGCTGCGAAAAACACCATCTGATTTCAAAGTGGCCCGATCTAATTCAAAAATTTCACCTAATTGGGCCCGCCTCGCATATTTTTTTACAGTAGCAGGATCAGAATAACTTACTCCATTAAGTTCGCCGCCATAGAACTCCACAGTTACGCCTACTTGTTCAACACTATATTTGGATTCTGCTCTTCTAAAAGGAACATCGGCTCTCACAATTCCCTCTTCATCTACCAAAACTACCGGAAATGTTTCAAAAAAAGTGGGCATACGCCGTACAAAAAGCTCGCGCCCTTCTTTATCTCTAAAGACGGGATGGCCTAACCATCCAACAGCTATTCCATCTCCATTGTCCATGGAGCCTGCTCTGAATAATCCCCCCTTTGCCGGATTATTACCAATATAATCATAAAAGGCTAATTTTTCGGGAATTTTAGACCAAGCTTCTGATAAACTAAGATTTTCGGCTAGCCCATTGCTAACTCTTCGATATATTTCTTGCTGAAAGTACCCCTGATCCCACTGATAACGAGTAGGACCAAATAATTCGATTGGAGTAGTTGCTGACCCATACCACATAGTTCCGGCAACTACGAAAGCTGCAAAAAAAACAGCAGCGATACTGCTGGAAAGTACAGTTTCAATATTGCCCATACGTAATCCTTTGTATAGACGTTGAGGCGGACGGACACTAAGATGGAATAGGCCCGCTAATATGCCCAATGTACCCGCAGCAATATGATGGGAGGCTATTCCCCCCGGAACAAAAGGATCAAAACCTTCTGCACCCCACGCTGGATTTACAGCTTGTACTTTTCCAGTTAGTCCATAAGGATCGGAGACCCATATCCCAGGACCATACAAACCCGTTACATGAAATGCGCCGAAGCCAAAGCAAGCCACCCCTGCGAGAAATAAATGAATTCCAAATATCTTGGGCAAATCCAAAGAGGGTTTTCCCGTCCGCTCATCACAGAATATTTCTAGGTCCCAATATACCCAATGCCAAATAGCTGCCAAGAAACACAAGCCAGAAAACACAATATGCGCACTCGCCACACCTTCATAACTCCAAATACCCGGATTCGTTATAGTTCCTCCTGAAATACTCCAACCACCCCAGGAATTGGTTATACCTAAACGAGTCATGAAGGGAATGACGAACATACCTTGTCTCCACATTGGATCCAGAACAGGATCAGAGGGATCAAAAACCGCTAATTCGTATAAAGCCATCGAGCCGGCCCAGCCAGAAACTAGAGCTGTATGCATTATATGCACCGAAAGTAATCGACCCGGATCATTCAATACGACAGTATGAACACGATACCAAGGCAAACCCATGGAAATACCCCTTTAGCAAAGAAAAATAGACACTATGTCGCTTTATTTTATCGCATTGGAAAAGACTATCCATATCCTATGTACCTAACCCTTCCAGGGGATTCTGTGTCAGAAAGCATTAATATTTCTTTTATTCCATTAAAAATAAGAAGCCAATTCTGTTCGTAAGAAGAAAGAGAAGCAGATCTATTCTATACTCGATAAGTGCCAATATGCAATGGGGGACTTGGCCCTATTTGGAAAAAACGAAGGGATAGATACCTGTTTGTTTATCATTCGAATCATCGATCCCTTTTTCTTTATTCAATCTGTCTTACCTTCTTTATATGTATAATCTTTTCAATCTATGTATTAATAGAATCTATAGTATTCATATAGAATAAGAAGAAAAAAATGAAGACAATAAACTCTATAGTATTCATATAGAAATTCATATAGAATAAGAAGAAAAAAAAAATGAAGACAATAAACTGCGGATTCTTTCTTTCTCTTCCATTCTTACGTTTCCATATTAAAGTGTAGTTTTCTTACTTAAATTTAATATTAATCTAATATGCCTATTGGTGTTCCAAAAGTACCTTACCGGATTCCCGGAGATGAAGAAGCGACTTGGGTTGACTTATACAACGTTATGTATCGAGAAAGAACACTTTTTTTAGGTCAAGAGATTCGTTGCGAGATCACGAATCATATTACAGGTCTCATGGTATATCTCAGTATAGAAGATGGAATTAGCGATATTTTTTTGTTTATAAACTCCCCTGGCGGGTGGCTAATCTCAGGAATGGCGATTTTTGATACGATGCAAACGGTGACACCAGATATATATACCATATGCCTCGGAATAGCCGCGTCCATGGCCTCCTTCATTCTGCTTGGAGGAGAACCCACCAAGCGTATAGCATTCCCTCACGCTAGGATTATGCTTCACCAACCTGCTAGTGCTTATTATCGGGCAAGAACGCCAGAATTTTTCTTAGAAGTAGAAGAGTTACACAAAGTTCGCGAAATGATCACAAGGGTTTATGCACTAAGAACAGGCAAGCCTTTTTGGGTTGTATCCGAAGACATGGAAAGGGATGTTTTTATGTCAGCAGACGAAGCCAAAGCTTATGGACTTGTCGATATTGTAGGGGATGAAATGATTGACGAGCACTACGATACTGATCCTGTGTGGTTTCCAGAAATGTTTAAGGATTGGTAGTGACAGGATTTCGTATAAATTTATTTCACACCTAAATTCGGGTTTTCCGCGATTTGATAGAAAATAGAAATACTTCATGATGATCAATCATCAGGTTAAGATCGATCTAAACCAATCCATTTTTTTCTATATACATACGACATGCCAACTGTTAAACAACTTATTAGAAACGCAAGACAGCCAATACGAAATGCTAGAAAATCGGCCGCTCTTAAGGGATGTCCTCAGCGTCGAGGAACATGTGCTAGGGTGTATGTGCGACTCGTTCAGATCATGAGTTCAAACAAATAAGACAATTTTGGAAGGATTAATGATCGGTACCAATGAATAGGATAGATAAGCTCTATCCTGGATTTATATGGTATATGGAATTTATGGTTTCCATTGGTGCAAATCCAATCATCTAGATTGGAAATAAGAAGTAATTCCCCCATTGGTAGCAAATGGTTATCCATTAAGCGGAGGAAATACTAATAAAAAGAAAAAGGCTTATGCTCCTTTATCTTAAAAGAACGGACTAACAGGGTCAGCTACCTAGCCAACTTTCATAATTAAATGCCGTCACTGTATGGATAACTCTTATTGTGAAAAGAGCTATTTACTCTATAATGGATAGGTAGAGCCAAAGAATGTGAACTATACAAGTTCACAATACCCTTTGATGAAATGAAAGAAGGGGCTCCGGTGTATAGAGAGGGCCTCACCGTTTAAGAGGTAACCATAGAAACGATGGAACCCACTATTTTTTCTCTATTGTTAGAATTTCTTATTTCCATGCGAAATAACTGAAAGGAATAGAATAAAAAATCGTGGTTGGGAAGGTTATAGTAGCAAAAGCCATTGGAATTGATATTTTATACATCGGAATAATCCGTTTTGTTATTAATGGGGAAAAAGGATGGCTAAAAGAAGAGAAATCATTAGTTATTCATTAAGGTTAATTTGATTCAATGACCAGAGTTCCGCGAGGATATATAGCTCGGAGACGAAGAACAAAAATGCGTTCATTTGCCTCAAACTTTAGAGGGGCTCATTTAAGACTTAATCGAATGATTACTCAACAGATAAAAAGAGCTTTTGTTTCCTCTCATCGAGATAGAGGCAGGCAAAAGAGGGATTTTCGTCGTTTGTGGATCACTCGGATAAATGCAGCAACGCGGATATATAAAGTATTCGATAGTTATAGTAAGTTAATACACAATCTGTACAAGAAGGAATTGATTCTTAATCGTAAAATGCTTGCACAAGTAGCTGTATCAAATCAAAAAAATCTTTACACGATTTCCAATAAAATAAAGATCATCAATTAAAGGGATAAAAAAGTAATATACAGGAATAATTAAAACCGAATTCCCCGGAGAAGGAACTCCGGGAAGATATAAAAGAAAAAATGATTCAATAAGTAGTAGGAATGAACGAACATGTTTCAATAAAATCTTCTTCCCTTTATTATAACACAAGAATCCAATCTGGATTCTAGGCCTTTTCGAACAATCTGAGGTTGAGTTCCGATTGGAGTTTTGAGTCAATTGAGGAGTCAAACTCCCTATTTCTTTCTGGTTTTAGGACTTGAGATCGACTCGGCTCTCTCAAATTCTTTCTCATTATTAATAACAAAGATAAAATACGAGCTTGTTTTATAGCAATAGTAATTAATCGTTGTTGTTTCAAGGTCAATCTATTTACTCGTATAGATAAACTACCTTGTTAAAAAATAAATCGACTAATTAAACTCATGCTTCTATAATCGATTCGATCCCCCGACGGGGGCAAACGCCCACGAAAAGATCGCTTGTATTTTTGAAAAGGTTGCTTGGATTTATCCAAGGTTTATTCCTTATCTCTCAAATTCCATTTCTAAAGTTGTAATTTTTTATTAATTATCTAATAGAATATGTATTAATAGAGTATTAGCTAAGTAAGAAATTGGAAAAAGTAATAAAAAATAGAATAAGAATTCAGTAATTTTCTAACTATCATTTATTTCTATCCGTCATCCTAATATGAAATTGAAGTATCTTTTTTCTATGCTATGATTTCGTGGAGCCTGCCCTAGCCTGGATACGCATTTTAATTGAATTTCTATTTTCCAAAATTGGATTTACCAAATTTTTGATGATTCTCTTGTTCAATACACTTTCTCTTTCCTTCCTATCCTAAAGAATTGAAAAGGGGAAAATTTTCGTCATGTCATGAAGAATTCTATTCTTCGCATAGCAATAACTAGAATTAAAAAAAAGGGAATGATAAAGCATCTGGGAATAAACGATTAATTTCTATCAATAAACCTGCTAAAGCCCCAAACCATAGAGTGCTTAGCACGGGTGCTACAGAGAGATATGTTTTTATATCCCGCATTGAAAATCCTCCTTCCTTATTGGAATACATATATGATCAGATACTCTTAGCCAAGATCATTTGTATTTCTTTTGTTTAGGCGAAATTCATAACTAAAAAAACGAAAATAAATATTCTAATATAAAAATATTCTATATATAGAATGAATCATATAGACGAGATTTTCCTGTCCCTAAAAAAGAAAAAGATGACCCCTTCCTCCTGTACATTACTAAGAAATAGTAATTTTTCTTTTATAC